TTTCTAATATAACAAAGTTTTCGTGTTGTTGATTCCGTAGAGTAGTGCGTTTTCCCCTATGCCGCCCATTGGTACTAGTGGCGTCGTATTGAACCGCAAGCCAGAACCTATAGGTGTAACCGTTCGCTCAATACTAAAATCGATAATTAAAGCATCTGAAGCCGCATCAATCGAGGATACACGACAGAAGGAATTGTTCTATCTTTAAACTTCACCTTCACCAAGCGTCGGTTTATTTAATATTTAAATAATTTCTTTCTTTATATCCCAAACCATCTCTCAGATTAAGTAAGGTCTAAAAAAGCAATAAAAAAAAAATCAAATCGCACCATCTCTGTAATAGGTAAATGCCTTTTTTTCCCCTGAAGTTGTCGGAATTATTCGTAATAAGATATTGGCTACAATTGAAGAAGTCTTATCAATAAAATTTCCATTTATCCGGGATCTAGGCATAATTAACAATCCATTCTATAATTCTTCCCATTTTCACAAAAGAAAATGATTCCACAAAATTGTACAGTAGTGCGAAATATCATAAAAATAGACTAATTCTAAAAAATATGTGGATCTTCCTGTGCCCTTTTGGACAGGGGGGATGAGATATGAAATATTTGAATCAGATTGGATTTCCTACTAAATTATCAGTATACTACTAAATTTGTAGGAACTATGTACAATTTTATCTAAGTTGACTAACCAAGGACTTTATTTTACTATAAATTCTGGTAACTCGAAAAGTTTTGATTTGGTTATAATCAAAAGAAAAGAGGAAAAATAAAGAATGGAATAATGATTCCATGAAAAAATCGAGGAAAGTAACCATCTCTTTGATTTGCATAAAGCGTATGTATCATACAATTGAAATAGAAAAATCCATTAAGGAAATTGCTGTGGAGAAATTATGAAAGTTGAAAGGAATCTTTTATTCCTATGGAACCATTGATTGGTCGTACCCATAGTGTACTAATATGAATGACTCGCTATTCACTTCACTCGGTTTATGGCCAATAATAAGATTATGAAGGAGAGATGGCCGAGTGGTTCAAGGCGTAGCATTGGAACTGCTATGTAGGCTTTTGCTTACCGAGGGTTCGAATCCCTCTCTTTCCGTTTCTATCGAGTCACCAACGTTACCGACCACAATGTATCAAATAAAATAACAATGGATAGCATTATTCCAACAGTAAGTAAGAACTTTATTTGAAGATATTCTCTATTCCTAATTACATTACCATTACTGTGGTACGTAAAATACAAATATGAGAAAACTAAAAAAGAAAAAAATATTACTGCAGATCTATTTGTGATACGTGAATAAAATAAGAAAAATGTGGATCACGGCTCTTTAATAGATTTCCTTCGACAAAAAGGGGTATGGTATAAAGTCAAATTGTCTGAACCTTTCTTTGTTATTTTTATTAGGTTCAAGTCTGACGGGAATAATATTCTACGACTAACAACTCATTTATTTTCAAACCAATCCACTTACTATCTATTATTTGATTTACTAATCCTTTATATTGGAATGAGTCAATAGTCAAATGTTTTGGCAATTCCTCGCGGAGCGATGAAGCAATATAATTTTGAATCAGAGCTTTCGATTTTTGTTTATCCTTCGTAGTAATAATATCTCGGGGTTTGCAACGATAACTTGGTATATCTACTACACGACCATTAACTAAAATATGTCTATGGTTTACTAATTGTCTGGCTCCAGGAATGGTTGAAGCCATACCCAATCGAAAAAGTATGTTATCCAAACGCATCTCAAGTAGCTGTAGTAAAACCTGACCTGTTGACCCTTTGGCTTTTCCAGCGATATGTACATATCTAAGTAATTGTCGTTCTGTCAGACCATAATGAAAACGCAATTTCTGTTTTTCTTCTAGACGAATACGATATTGCGATCTTTTCCCAGAACGCAATTGGTTTTTAAGATCATTTCCAGATCTAGGCCTTTTACTAGTTAATCCAGGTAAAGCCCCCAGACGGCGTATTTTTTTGAAACGAGGCCCTCGGTAACGAGACATAAAACTCCTTTTTTATTTTATTGAAATTTTTAAATAAAAATCTAAATTAAGACTGAACTAAAGGATAAACAATGCAAGGCTAAATCTACTGAAGTATACAATACTTCAGTAGAATGAAAATAGAATGGAATGCATTGTATCAATATCTAGATTTTTTGTATTTGTATATGATAGTAAGGAAGTTAAGTCTCTATTTTATTATTTATTTTGTGAGAGATCTAATCGTTCCACTCCAATCCATTTTTTATTCATGTTATGTTAATACGATATAATAGATCAGCGACCGATATTTGAAGAAAGGGGGGAGAAGAGATTATCAATCATGGAAAAATCGATAGATAAAAGCCGGCTATCGGAATCGAACCGATGACCATCGCATTACAAATGCGATGCTCTAACCTCTGAGCTAAGCGGGCTCACGCTCACATAGCAGAAATAGAAATAGTGAATAGGGATTCCGGAAACTACCATATTTGATATATCAGCTATAAATTAATAAAATTTAATTAATATTTTTTTTAATAATATTTTATTTAAATTTTATTTATAGTATATATTTATAGTATAAATATATACTTAATTATATTATAATACTATAAAATCAATAATATTTCCATATTATTACTTAAAAATAGAATATAAATTTGATATTATTATTTTAGAAAAGTCTAATTCTTTCTTAGAGCAGTTACACCACACCAAATTATGCTAATTAATTATATTGTATATTCTATAAATTATTATATAATGATAGTGAATCCAGCCTAAGAAAAGATAAAAGATACAATTCAAGTTATAATAAAGTTATAATTAGAATAAGACATTCCTTTGTTTTCATTCATAAAGGAAAAGATAGGGCGAAAAAAATAATGGGTATCGATCCTTCCAGTATTACAAATCGCGCTTTTAAACTCAAAATGAAGAGAGGAGACATATATATGTGGGATATATCAATTCATATTGAATTGGGGACACATCAATGATAGAATCATGTCTGATTAGAACTAATATGATTCATTCAATACAATGAAAATGAAATTATAGAGGATGGCGAAAAAAGTGGCATACATTTTTTAGATATAAGAATCATTATATAATTAATTCAACGCAACGATTCCAAGATAAATAAATAAAAGAGTTGAATAGAATTACAACTAGATCCTGTCGCAAAAGGGGATATGGCGAAATCGGTAGACGCTACGGACTTGATTAAATTGAGCCTTGGTATGGAAACCTGCTAAGTGATAACTTCCAAATTCAGAGAAACCCCGGAATTAAAAATGGGCAATCCTGAGCCAAATCTTTTTTTTTTCAAAAAGGAGGGTTTAATTTGTAATTTATAGTTTTAATATTATATTAATATAAAAATATCAAAATTAAACTACAATCAAAAAAAGGATAGGTGCAGAGACTCAATGGAAGCTGTTCTAACAAATGGAGTTGATTACGTTACATGCGCTAGTAGCCGGAATCCTTCTATCAAAATTATTGAAAAGATACCCGCCCTATATATGTAGATATACATACTCACATAGTAAACGATTGATTAATCGCAGCCCAAATCCATTATATATGAAAAATTTAAGAATTATTGTGAATCTATTCCATTCGATATTCCAATCGAAGTTGGAAGAAGAATTGAATATTAAGTGATCAAATTATTCATTCCAAAGTCTGATAGATCTTTTGAAAAACCGATTATTCGAACGAGAATAAAGAGAGAGTCCCATTCTACGTGTCAATACCGACAACAATGAAATTTATAGTAAAAGGAAAATCCGTCGACTTTATAAGTCGTGAGGGTTCAAGTCCCTCTATCCCCAATAAAAGCCTATTTTTATTTTTATTACTAACTTAACTAGACTTCCTAGACTACTTTTTTTTATCTTTTTTTTTTTATCTAATAAATTCAGGGGCTGGGTAAGATTTTTTAATACTTTCTTACTTTTTTAGTCCCTTTAATTGATAAAGTGCTCTACTAGGATAATGCGGGGGAAAAGGTCGGGATAGCTCAGTTGGTAGAGCAGAGGACTGAAAATCCTCGTGTCACCAGTTCAAATCTGGTTCCTGACACGTAAATAATGGATCAAATAATTATTAATACAAATTAATCGAGACTAATCGAGATATATATTTATTATCATTAATAGCCTCTAGCATTATAATTTAATTATATATGTTATATGTATACCTAAATTATATTCATCTAGATATATAAGATATATGGTTATAGTGTTAATGTATGGATATATCTCCATTTTTTGATATGGGGTAAAATATATGTATATGTTATGTCTGGTCTGGTAAAGAACAAAATGGGATTATGCTCTCTTTTTTGACTGTGCTTTTTATCACCTAAATGTTAAGCCTTCATATTGTATTTCTTAATTTTGTTTTTATATTTATTCTATTTTTCACTCCTACTTATACTTTACTTAATTGTATTTTACTTCCTGAGATCCCTCTAAGTAATATTAATATGCGCGGTACAAAGTTCATGGTACATGGTATAGAACTCTTTTGATTCATCCTATTCTATTGTTTTTTTGCTCATACGAAATGCATACAAATTGGGGAATTGAAGCCCCTTTCTTTTTAGCTTTTAGCCCGTCTAGAATACGAATTAGAGTCCAGTTACTCTGTTTCATCTGAAACAGGACGTAAAAATATTCCTTGACTTGAATAAATTCTGACGTAGTGTCATTGTTATATAAGTTAACATTAGTTTCTTGTCATTCAATGAGCATCTTGTATTTCATAGAAATTTGGAGTAATATAGTCCTTACGTAGGGGCCAGCCTATCCAACTTTCAGGCATCAAAATACGTTTAAGGCGTGGATGATTATTATAAAAGATTCCCAACAGATCATACGATTCCCGTTCTTGAAAATCCGCACTTCTCCAAACCCAGAAAACAGATGGTATTCTAGGACTATTCCTTGGGACAAAGACTTTTATGCATACCTCTTC